CTTTAGTTTTATTACAATATTTACACAATAGAAAAATATTTTAATAAAAAAGAAAATGAATAAGTAAAAAAATCTCCCATTTTATACATATTATTCGAAATAGTATGGAAATAGGATAACAAGATTATATATCGAATATGGAAGAAAAATACTTAATCGAAAAATACTGCGTCCAATAGGATTTGAACCTATACCAAAGGTTTAGAAGACCTCTGTCCTATCCATTAGACAATGGACGCTTTTTCATTTTTTCTTATTTTTCTTCTCCACTCCTTTCCTCTTCATAAAATTCCTAAAAAGTATTGATATAATTTCGAGAATTGTATGAGAATTGTATGAGAATTGTATATTGAATATCTTGAAATATTCAAATTGAAGCTTAATTACTTAATTATTCGATAAATAAATTATTTTTTTTTTTCTATTGAATTTTATTCAAAAAAATATTTCATTTTGAAAATGGAAATTGGAAATTTTTAGTTTAGTAGAACTAGAAACAATTTTAATAAAATATTTAGAAATGTTGAATGTTTTTTATTTTATTCCATTAATTTTATTACATCACAAATTGATATTACATTACAGAATTTATTCAATTCTAGTCCATATAGTCTATTTGATGTAGATTAGAGTATGTATAGATTTCTAACAAATTAGAACTACTTATATATAAACAAACTAGTTATATATATAAAACTGAGGATATAGTTAGAAAAGTTGTATTTAAATATCTACAACCTTTAAATAAAATACTATATTCTTTAGAATATACTATTCTAAAGAATATAGAGCGGGTAGCGGGAATCGAACCCGCATCGTTAGCTTGGAAGGCTAGGGGTTATAGTCGACGTTGATTTCTCATCTTTAACGTCTCTACTTCAAAACCGAACATGAAATTTTGGTTTCATTCGGCTCCTTTATGGAATATTTTAGGGAGTATGGAAAAATCTCCGATAAATTCGAATCTAAGACGCGAGCCAAACAAAGTTCGACCCATAACATCTATGTCAGCCTGTCCATTTTAATGCATTCAAAATAATGCGCTTTCTAGATGATCCCTCTAGATGAGGGGAATTTTAATAATCTTGCTAGTTACTTCGTTCTCTATTTCTATTTGAGAAAATCCTTAGGCAAAGTCTTTTGTTTCCACCGAGCTAAACAAAATGTCAATGACTATAGTAAACCAAAGTCATTGTTCAATATTTAATACTTAATATACTTTTTTCTTCAACTTCAACTATCTAAAATAAAAAATTGAAGATTTAGTTACGATTAGAAATCTAGGTTTCTGTCTTTATCCATAGAATGCTGACTCATACTTATTCAATTGGAAGTCTTGATCCAATTTTTTAAAATTATGTTTCGTAATCTGATAATCCAATTTTTTTTTTCAATTTCTAATTGATTCTTGGATACAAATCACGAGAATGTCTATTCTTCCTTACCTATTTCATTGAGAGAGAAGGGATTAAACCCCTTATTTAAGATAAGAAATAAAGTTTTTGATCGGAATATGAGCCGAGAGATCCCTTAACTATTAGGGTTAATAGAACGAATCGCACTTTTACCACTAAACTATACCCGCTACGATTTATTATTGTCTAAAAATCAACCTTTTGTCGAGTAAGAGCATAGAACATAGCATAGGACCCGAAAAGAATTATAAAAATTAGATTTATATATTGTATTTCCTCAGGGAACCCGGTGATATTGGGAAAAAAGAAGCCTTATTAATTTTAATTCTATAATATTTCTTTATCATTTTATCCTATATCATAGGATTTTACTTTTTTTACTCCGATTGGTTGGCGAAATACTCGGATTGGGGCGGAAAAAAGGGTCCCTGAACTTGGTGGATTCATGAAAAAAAAACCTCTCGGACGAAATGAAAAAGCTAGGTTCTCTTCATTTGTATTTTTCTAAATCCAATTAAAAAATTAACAAACACTTTGTCTATTTTATTTGTAAAATAGACAAAGTGTTTGTTATTTTCTATTTATTATATCAATCAATATCTTTGTTTTTTTTTATTGATTTATATAATAAATATTGATTAGTTGATTCAAATATTCAGTTGGAGATATCTTTTTAGTTTAGAGTCTTAGGTTAATTTCTTTTATTTCGACTTTATTTAGCATTTAGATTCAGATAAATAAATTGCAAAACTTATTGCTACTCAGCAAATAAAGGATTTAGATTTTCTAATTTTATATTAAATAGTAATAAGTAATATATATATTATTATATTAATACTTTTAATTAATACTTAACCACTTAATCTAAATTAATACTTAAAATAATCAAAGTATTAATTTAGATATTAAACTTTTGAGTTTTTTAGTTTAGGGTCGTTTAAATAATTTTAGATTAAGTTAGAATATTAAACTATAATGAAATCTATAAATATAAATTATAGAATAGTTGGATAATAAAGAAAAATAATCTATATAAAATTGATATAATAAAATAATCAACTTATCTATTCTATTTATTAACTAATAACTAATTTTTTTAACTAATAACTAATTTTTGTGTTATTTAAAATTTGGATTTTTTCTATTTTTATTTCTTTTTATTTCTATATTGAAATTCGATATTTTAATCAGTTCAAAAGAGAAAAGGAAAAACCCTTTTCAAGTCTTCCTTGTTCTGTAATATAAAATAAAGAAAGAGGAGTTTTCAATTGGGAGAGATGGCTGAGTGGACTAAAGCGTCGGATTGCTAATCCGTTGTATGAGTTATTCGTACCGAGGGTTCGAATCCCTCTCTTTCCATTTGCATTGATTGCTTGGTATTTTTTTTATCTTTTAAAATTCTCGATCCTTTATTTCCCTTTATTTTAATTAAAAATTAAATAGTTAAATATATAGAAAAGAGAAAATGCCAAGAACATGCAAAAAGCAATCAAAGCAAGAAAAAAAAATCCTTATTTTTATTCTTCACGTCCCGGATTTCGTCCTGGATCATTAGATAAAAATCCGAAGATAAAGAGAGAAACAAAGAATATCACTACTGTATATACAAAGAGTTTGAGAGTAAGCATTACACAATCTCCAAGATCTTTTTTTTGTTGTTGGAAAAAAAAAAAAGAAAATAGATTCTCTATTTTTTATTTTCTATCACAAAATTGTCTATCACAAAAAAGATTTTGAAACTAAGATAAGAAATGAAGGACTTTTTAGAAAGAGCAAAAAATCTTTAGAAATTTCTTTTTACTAAGAGTCGAATTTTCATTCCAAAACACCAAAACAATTTACTTTCATACCTTTCATTCTATATTGTGGTGGACTCTAATAATAATAACCTAATAAGGTCTTTCTTTCACTGGAATGGAAAAATCTGAATCACTGTATTTACTCATTCTTTCCTGATTCAGATTTTTTGCGTCTATACAATAAATAACTTCAATGTTTTAATTGAACACTTATGCTAGAAGACTTATTGAAGCTTATGAATGGCTAGAATTTTTCTCAAATAAAAAGAAATCTAGGCCAATACAATATTAAAATTAAAGATCTGATCTTATCGAAAACTTACAGCAGCTTGCCAAACAAAAGCTAATAGAAAAAAAAACACAGGAATTACTGGCATAACATCTACGATTGGATTCAAAAACGCATACGCTTCGGGCAATTTTGTGAAGAAAAAACTACTTGAATAAGGGGCCGAATTAAAACAGATACAAATCAAACTCAAAATATTAAGCATAACAAAGATTTTGTTCTTGAAGATAATTCGATTTCGACTCAGTTATTAAGAAAATTTTGATAAAAATTTTGATAGCAAAATTTGAGAAAAGAAAATAAGGTTTGGTTTAAAGTAAATTAAGGTAGACAAAAATCCCTCTTAAAAGGTATTGAATTAAATTTAAATTCAATCAAATATAAATCTTTTAATTCCCAAATAAAAAACCAAACAAGAGTAAAAGAAATCCTATTTTCATACAATATTTTAATTGAATTATATATTATGATCAATAAATTCACTTTAAGTCTATATCTACACATATAAAAGTCCGAATAGGACGCTTACTATATTTTATAGATATTTCACTGGGAATTGACGCTGAAGCAATATCAATATTAGTTTTTATTAGTGTTAATTTAAATAAAAATCTGAATGGGGCGTAGCCAAGTGGTAAGGCAACGGGTTTTGATCCCGCTATTCGGAGGTTCGAATCCTTCCGTCCCAGAGCATCGCTAGAATATTGATTCTTCTAAATCCCAAAAGAAAGATTGTCTTTTTTAACAATTTTTTTTATTTAATTAAAAATATAATGAATGAAACTCTTATTTCTTATTTTTAATAAATTTTAAAATTTTTTTAGGTATTCTATTTTTTTTTTAATTTGATTGTAAAAAATACTCAGATGTAATTGAATCCAGGTTTGTCAGGAAGGATGGCTGTCAAGAAATAATCAGACACAGTTTTCTGGATATCTCTATCCTCGTCATATTTCTATTAGTCACTTAGCCAAAAACGCCTTATCCTTATACCTATACCCAGTTGGAATTTCAGTGATGTATATTTTGAATTCTATCAATAGGTTTCAGTTTCTTAACTTAAGTTGGGTTAGGGTAAAAAAAAACAGGAAATAATGACTTAATCCGGACCTATTTCTTTTTAATCAAAAATTCTAACTAATAATTAAAATTATATGGGATTGATTCTATTTGCTTTAGAAAAAGATTTCATACAGATTGGAGTCAAATAAAGCATTTAAAAACAAAAAAGAAGAAATCCTTATATGTATTTTTATCATTACTTGTTATTTCATGGACTTAATTTTTATTCAATTGTTCAAATGTAAAAAAATATTTTTTATCTCTCATTTCAATATTTAACATAAATAGAATATACATAATAAATTCCCATGACAATTTATGATAGATAAAATAGGATCTCTAATGGAAAACTTTACTCAAATAATCAGCTTTATATGGAAGTAGGCAATTGTGAAATTGACTCTTTTTAATTTAATGAAGTCCTTGGAACTCATAGAAGTTTGAAATTTGCGAATCCAAAGCACTTGATGCTTAAAATTTACAAGTTAAAAAGTAAAAAAGAACTTCTTTTTTCGTATTATTTCTAATATAATAGGAATATTCCTAATATATTCTAATTGTAAATCAAATAATACTCATAACTCATACAATAAATATAATAAATTATAAGGCGCTCGACCTACAGGAACGGAAACACAACTTCGCTTTAATCACTTTAATCAAATGTAATCTACTTACTCAAATGCAAAAAAAAAAAGAGGTGGGGTAAAGGTAGGGTAATTTGTATACATATAGAGATTTATAATCTTTTCTCTACAAATCCCCTTCTTTTCTCTTCATATTTTTTTCATACTTTTTTTCTTCATTGTGTATTTCCCTTTTCAACATATTCGTATTGACAATGGTATATTAAATAAATATAATCCGATCTGAGAACTAGATTTTATCTGATGATTTATTTATCTCTGTTTTTCTTCCACGTATTCGGTCTTCATTCAAATCCTAAATTTGTTAGATTTGTTGCTCTGAGAGATAGAATCTATTTTGATTTTTTTTCTATTTAATTTATATTTATAAAAAATCAAAATAGAAAAATATAGAAATCAAAAACATAAAAAATAGGATACATAAAAGACACGTAAAAGATATACACAAAAGATATAGAATACCTATATATAATAGGCAGATACAGAAAGAGAAATATCGAAAGAAATAGAAATATAGAAGAATGAATAGTATAAGAAACCATAAGTTCTCTATAATTTTTTTGTTTTCGTTCTATTTTCATTTCATTCGATTTTTTTTTTTATGTTCAGAATTGGTTAGAAATGTTTTTATTTCGTTTCGCGTTCATTTTTTTTTTTTTTGTTAGATTAATATTTTGAAGATATCGTGTAATTCAATTCCCTATTTTTATTCTGATTGTATCAATATAAAAGAATTTTTTCCAGGGTTGCTAACTCAACGGTAGAGTACTCGGCTTTTAAGTTCGACTAATATCTTTTATGCGTTTGTATGAAAAAAAGATTCGTCCATACTATCAGTATAGTTTGTAAGACCACGACTGATCCTGAAAGGAATAAATGGAAAAAACAGCATGTCGTATCAATGACGAGTTCTGAGAATATTTTTTTTTAACAAATCGCTTACAAACTTTGTTTAAATTCCCTAAACAAATGAATTCCAAATTGGGTCAAGTGAATAAATGGATAGAGTCCAACGGCTTTAATTAATTAGAAATAAATAAAAAAAGTAACGAGCTTCAGTTCTTAATTTGAATAATTATCTGATCTAATTAGACGTTAAAAATATATTAGTACCTGATGGGAGAAAGTCTTTTTCATGAGAGGATTTTCTATTTTTTTTTAATGAATCCTAATTATTATCTATTCTTCACTCTAAGACTCTAAAGGGGAGATAAATGTGTAGAAGAAAGAGTATATTGATAAAAAAATTTTCCAAAATCAAAAGAGCGATTGACTTGAACAAAGTAAAGGATTTCTAACCATCTCCTTTTCCTATAATGAAATAAACCAATTTTGTGGAAACCGAAACAAAAAATAATAGAGAATCCATTGCGGAGTTTACCTGTTTTCGAGGTATCTATTCTTTTCTTATTATCTTACTTTTTTTGACTCTATCGCACTATGTATCATTTAATAACTCAAAAAAAATACCTTATCCTTACTTCAATCAAGTCGAACTAACAAAAAATGGAGGAAGAGGAATATAAAAGATATTTCGAACTAGATAGATCTAAAAAAAAAAACTGTCTATACCCGCTTTTTTTTCAAGAGTATATTTATACATTTGCTCATGATTATGGTTTAAATAAATCCCTTTTGGTGGAAAATTTGGGTTATGATAATAAATTTAGGTTTTTAATTGTAAAACGTTTAATTATTCGAATGTATCAACAGGACCATTTGATTATTTTGGCTAACAATTCGAACCAAAATCCATTTTTTAGATACAACACTAATTTGTATTCTCAAAAAATATTAGAGGGATTTCTAATCATTGTGGAAATTCCATTTTCCCTACGATTCATACCTTCTTTAGAAAAATCAGAAATAGTAAAATTTCAAAATTTCCGATCAATTCATTCTATATTTGCTTTTTTCGAGGATAAATTTCCATATTTACATTATGTATCAGATACGTTAATGCCCTACCCCATTCACCTAGAAAAACTGGTTCAAACCCTTCGTTATTCGATGCAAGATCCCTCGTCTTTGCATTTATTAAGACTTCTTCTTCACGATTATTGGAATTTGAACTGTCCTTTTTTGGAAATGGAAAAAAAAAAATTTCTTTTCTTTTTTGCAAAAAGGAATCTAAGATTATTCCTATTTTTATATAATTCTTATGTATATGAATACGAATCTATTTTCGTTTTTATTCGTATCCAATCCTTTCCTTTACGATTAACATTTTTTCAGGTTCTTATTGAGCGAATATATTTCTATGGAAAAGTAAAGAGTTTTAGAGAAAT